TCGTATTATTTTCTTTACTATACCCGCTGCTGTAGCATTATAAACAGTATTGTTACTCTTGCTTCCGTCGGGATAAATCTGACCCCTTCCCCTGTTACCGCCTACATATATGGGATATTTTAAAAAGTGAACATCTTTCTTAGTAGCAGGGTCCGGTGAAAGAATAGGAAAGGTAATTTCACTATATTTTTGACCCGGAACAGGGCCTATCACAAGAATATTTTTTTGATTTGGTCGGTAGCTCTGAAAAGAAAGATTGCCTATCTTTTCTTTCATCTCGGGAGAAATACGATCGGTTGGAGCCAACTCAAACCCCTCGGGTAAAATAAGAACAGCTCCTACATTCAAACCCCCCTTCTTGCCATTAGCAAGAACTTGTTTTAGTTGCATATCATAAGGAATTCGAACAACTGCTTCAAATACAGTATCAGGAAGGACCGCTTGTGGAACCTCAATATCCACGGGTTTATTAGCTAAATGACAGTTGGCACATACAATCCGACCGGTCGCTTCTCGGGGATTTTCATAACCCTGTTGTGCAAAAATGGGATATGCGTTTGAAATGGATGACTGAGTTATTATATATATAATGAGTGATACGGAAATGGATCGAGTAATCTGTTCTTTTATCCAAGAAAGGGTATTTTTAGTTTGCATGGTCCAATTTTTGATACCGAAAATTTCTACAATAAATTGGGTAGGTCACTAGTATAGTTCCCTATCCACGATTCTGCTACTTACTGGAATAATCTTACTGGAATATTGGAGTACCTTCCTGCCTTGGGTGGGTAGAAAGCGTCAGTACGGTTTGGAATGCTTATGCCCCAAGTACCAAACATTCTAATTGAATTAATTAATAATTAATAATATCAGTAGACCTTTTTTCAGTCATTCATTGAATGATAAATCACTACAAGTGATGGGGATACACGATTTAAATAACGGAAGATCCAATATTTCAAAATTGTATCTAGAATGACTGGAAAAGTGGAAACAAGGCCAGATATAACTTGATCATTATGAGAAAATCCAAAATCTTGGTAGATAGAGCCAATCATGAGTTCCCAACCATGGGGTGAATGGAATCCGATACATAAATCGGTTAATAAAAGAATAGAAAATGCTTTTATTGTGTCGCTTAAGTTATATAGGAATTCCTGAACCCAAGAGTTAAGCGTAATAAGTTCTTTATTACCTATAATAGAATAACCACTTAGAATAACGAAACAGATTATATTGGTCGAGAAAGACAAAATTGTATGGATACAATCTTCATTGTGCAGCTGAAGCAATTGAATCGTTTCTTTATGGATTCCTATACGAAGCTTTTTTAGATGTGTCTCCGGGTATTCCTTTATCATCTCGTCCAACAGTAGCAACTCCTCTAATTCTAGGAATTTTTCTAGAAGACTCTTTTCTGGAATATCATTCAAAAGAGTTTCGGATTGCTTGGTATTCCACCAATTAGTAACCCAAGATTCCAGACTTTTATTAAATGCTAGAAAGCTCCACCGGGGTAAAAAGACTGTAGATACAAAAAATAGAAGGGGAATAAATGCTTTCTTTTTTGCCATTTTTTTTTTCAATTTTTAATTTCATAAAGCGGCCTCATTCGTCGACTCTACGCGATCTACTATTTTCCTTTTTTTTTCATTTCACCAAAACGAGTTCTATTCCAAGGTAGCGAATCATTCTCTTTTTTTTAATTCGGTAAGGTAATTAGTCCTTGATAATTTGGAAGAATCTTACAAGAATACAGAAATAGAATGAATATAGAGTAAGAGTCCGCTTCGAATAAGAGGCCGCTTCGAATGCGAAAAAAGTTTCCAGCTATTTCAATTGGTCAAATTCGGAGCAATTCCTTTCTTTAGGTGAATCCCCGAAAACCCACTTTCGTTTTCGTTAAGAAATTAGGATTTCGAGACAAAAAACTCTCCAAATAGTGCAAAAAAAATCCGCTGTCTACCGTAGTACAAAAAAATGGAGATAATTTTCTGAATGTGATGATCAAAACAAAAAGGGGGTAGCAAAATGTTTAGTTATTCATTAAAGAGAAGAAAACGAAAGAGGGGAGAAAACGAAACATCAAGAAAAAAAAATGAATTTACATGAGCTATTTGTCTCTAACCTATCAATTCATAATATTGAAACTCAAATCAAAAATTTGATTTCTTTCAAAATTGGGATGAATCTATCCTTATTGCGATTTGTTGCTAATGAATTGCGGCGAGTGGATTTCCATACGCATAAAATTTCTTTTTTGCAGACAAAAACAACCCCCCCTTTTTTTATGTTCCATATAATATACGTTTGCTTTGACTCGAAGGGACGTTCTGACGAAAATTTCGTTAAGTTATACCACGGAAAAGTTATACAAAAGGGGGATTGTAGAGTTTTTCTACCCCCAGCCGAGAATCAGAAAACATTCATTGTTCGATTCATTTCAAAAAACTTCAATCGGTACGCGCAAGAAATAGGCCAATTCCGCAGCTTTTTGTTCCATTTCTCGTGGAGTCAAATTCTCATCAGTACGAGTCAAAGGAACGGCCCCCTGGCCTCTGATTTCTAGATAAAGGACACGACGAGGATAAATACCCTCTTTAAGTTCTATTCTAATAGACTGAATATCATTTATAAGGAAGCGTAGGGAGATGCGACGATTTTTTCCCGGGAATCCCCAACGAAAAATACACACTATTCCGTCTTTTTTATCGAATAGATCATAACCACTACCTACATTCCACGAAATTGTGCACCACAAATAGCAGCTAATAAAGAGACCTGCCGTCCCATAGAAAGACATCACGATCCCCTGTGGGAAAAAAATGATTTGTTGAGAGGGAAATAAAGATATCAAATTTCTACCAAGATAGCTGGAAGTTCCAACTAATAAAAATCCTAATGAACCTAAAAAAAGGATAAAGGCCCAGCAGAAATTACTTGCTTTTCGAGACCCCCTTATAAGCTCTATCCATATACGTTCTGATCGCCAATTCATACTAATCTAGTTGCATTTAATTTTACTTAATTGAATTGATAGAATAACCAAAATTTATTTTACTTCTACTTTACTTAACGACTTAACGTACGTACGCTATTTTGTTTTTGAAGTAACTCTCATCAACTAGCACTATTCTAATGTGAACTTGTCGGGGTAATTCAAAAAAAGCGTTCGATCGAAAATAAGAACGGCCCGCCCTAGATATCTACAAGCAGTGACTTTCTATTTCAAACATGGACCAACTCGTCCTGATCTATTGATTTGATTTGAAAAAAGTTAAAACGAATTTACCCCTATAGCGGGTTTCGCATGTCTTGCACTTGTGTTTGAAAGAAATCGTGCATTATACCATATTCCACTTTCCAATAACTAGATATCTGTGTTATGATTCAATCAAGTCGAAGTCTTGAAAAAATGGGATTTGGCCGCACCATCCAGCCTAAACAATCTTGTTTTTTTGAACATGAAGAAATAAAGAAGCCATTGCAATTGCCGGAAATACTAGGCCTACGAAAGGCACAAAAATAGAGGGAAAGTTTATATCTGTCATAGAATGGGTACCTCGATTTACTATTTGTACCTGTTTGTTATATTGTTCTAAAATTATCTTAACTTAATTAGAATTCTAATTCTATATAATTATACTAATTATATCTAAGTGAGTATAGTATATATTAAGTTCAAGAAATGGAGAACTAACTAAATGAACTTAATTAGCCTTCGCCACAAAAAAATATATGTTTTGATAATAAACTTTGTTATTCTTCATCTTTTCTTCTTCTTTTGCTCTTCTCTTTTAATTCCATATCAATAAAAAAAGAGTTGCTTACAAAGTTCCGAAAGATTCGTTAGAATCTGATCCAAGAGATATTCTCTTGTTAGTCAAAACGGAGAGTCTCCGACAAGAAATATATTAAGATGTAAAAGGTTCTTTTTTTTTATTTTCCAGATGTAAGAAAGGAAGATAAAATGCGTTTTATTTGCCAAATTTTCAATTTACAAAAGTAAGAATGTTGAGAGAATAGAGGTTCTCTGATTAGTAATCAGAAAGGGAATAGGAAGTCAAATATAAAAAAAAACAATTTATCCGCAGCTTTTCAGGCTGTATATTCTATCTAGGTATTCTAGTTATAGAAATAGAAAATAGAATTCGTATGGCAACCACGAAAACTCCATCTCCATTATTCTATTATGATTGATTCTTTATCCTAATCATATCATTTTTACTTTGATTAATTACGATAACTAACTACTTTTTTTGTCACAAATGCAAAAAATTGACCTTACTGCTCGACCGAATTTTGATTCAAAGGAAAGAAAGCGTGCAACTGAAATAACTCACTTAGAGCGCCTTTTAAAAGATTACGTGGTACAATTGGATCAAATAAACCTTTATCGAATAAATATTCAGCTTCTTGTGAACCTTCAGGTACTGTCGTATTCAATGTTTCTTCAATTACTCTTTTACCCGCAAACGCAACGTAGGCGTTGGGTTCGGAAATAATGATATCTCCTAACATACCAAAACTAGCTGTCACCCCTCCAGTAGTAGGGGATGTAAGAATTGATACATAGAATAACTTTTTATTCGATTGATAATCAAATAAAGCCGACGAAATTTTAGCCATTTGCATCAAGCTCAAACTTCCTTCTTGCATGCGTGCCCCACCGGAAGCGCACACTATAATAAGGGGTAGATTTTGATTAGTAGCATACTCAATCAAACGAGTGATTTTTTCTCCTACTACGGATCCCATACTACCTCCCATAAACTTAAAATCCATAACCCCTATTGCTACAGGAATGCCATTTAGCTGACCTATACCTGTTTGAACGGCTTCGGTTAGCCCTGTCTCTTTTTGATAAGAATTAATACGCTCTTTATAGGGTTCCTCCTCCGAATGAAATTCAATGGGATCTGTTGAGACCATGTCTTCATCCATAGGATCCCAAGTACCTGGATCAATCGAGAGTTCGATTCTCTCTGAACTACTCATTT